TAGGGCGCGGGGTCGTAGTTATCCGGTAAAAAAATCTACCTGTCATATAAGTATTGTAATGAAAGATATATCTTTCGATAATGAATATAGAGAAGTAGGTTCGTTAAGAAGCGTAAAAAAATTGAGATGGAAAAATAAACATACAACTATAGGCTATCATAATATGTATAGTAGTGAGGGAATATGGGACAAAAAATAAATCCACTAGGTTTCAGACTTGGTACAAATCAAAGTCACCATTCTGTTTGGTTTGCACAACACAAAAATTATTTAGAGCATTTACAAGAGGATCAAAAAATAAGAGACTGCATCAAGAATTATGTACAAAAGAATACGAGAATATCCTCTGCGATAGAGGGAATTGCACGTATAGAGATTCAAAAAAGAATCGATCTGATCCAGGTCATAATCTTTATGGGATTCCCAAAGCTATTATTAGAAAGTAGATCACGAGGAGTCGAAGAATTACAGACAACCCTAGAAAAAGAATTGAATTGTATGAATCGTAAACTTAACGTTGTTATCAAAAAAATTTCAAAACCTTATGGAAATCCCACTATTCTTGCAGAATTTCTAGCCGAACAATTAAAAAATAGGGTTTCATTTCGAAAGGCAATGAAAAAGGCTATTGAATTAACCGAACAAGCAGATACAAAAGGTATTCAAATTCAAATTTCAGGTCGGATTGATGGAAAAGAGATTGCACGCGTTGAATGGATCCGAGAAGGCAGAGTTCCCCTACAAACCATTGGAGCTAAAATTGATTATTGTTCCTATAGTGCTCGAACTATCTATGGTGTGTTGGGGATAAAAATTTGGATATTTATCGACAAGGAATACTAAAATCTTACTTTTAAAAATGAAAACCCTCCATTCTTTTTATTTTTTTCAAAACCACCAATAAATTCTTTTAATTCTTATAGGGTTGAATAAAAATTTGACTGACCTTTTGATAAAATTGCTATGCTTAGTGTGTGACTCGTTGGTTTTTTAGGGTTAAGATTAAATTAGGATTAAACACGATTATCCCAGCTCCCCAGTATGAATAAATAAGTAGATAAATACTAACCACCTCATCACTTCGCATTATCTCAATTTAAAAAATCAGCCAAAATGTAATATAATGATCATACCTTTGTAGCGACTGAAATCTTTTTTGTTTCTGAAAAAAGCTTTGAAAAAAAAGATAGAAGAAAAATGTAGATAAACGGAAGGATGAGAGAAAAAAATGATAATGATATAGAATTCCAGTAATGTAAGGTCGATAAGTCATTTTATAAATTATATAAGGGCAGTGTAATATAGCATGGATCAAGATTCATCTTAAGTAAATGACTCTTATTCTTCCTAGAGCAAAACAAAAAAATCAAGAGCTTCGAGCCAATAAAGACTTAGAAAATTGACTCAAGAACAACTTTCATGACGAGCTCCGTTGTAAAATTAAGACCTAAGCATTAAGTAAGAAGCGATGGGAACGATGGAAGCTGTGAATGCAAAAGATTCTATGGAAAAGGAAATCTTACTGATTCACTGGTCGGGATGGCGGAATGAAGCCCAGATGAATTGATCTATTCTTCGAAAGTGCAAAAAAGTCTAAAAATTAAACAAATTAAACAAATTAAACAAAAGAGTGAATATCCGCCCGCGAAAATTTTCTTTTTTTGAATCCTTTTATTCGCGAGGAGCCAGATGAGAAGAAATTCTCACGTCTAGTTCTGTAGTAGAGATGGAATTCACAAACAAACATCAACTATAACCCAAAAAGAACCAGATTCCGTAAACAACATAGAGGAAGAACGAAGGGAATTTCTTATAGGGGGAATCGTATTTGTTTCGGTAAATATGCTCTTCAAGCGATTGAACCTGCTTGGATCACATCCAGACAAATAGAAGCAGGTCGACGAGCAATGACACGAAATGTACGTCGTGGTGGAAAAATATGGGTACGAATATTTCCAGACAAACCAGTTACAATAAGACCCGCAGAAACACGTATGGGTTCGGGTAAAGGATCGCCCGAATATTGGGTAGCTGTTGTTAAACCAGGTCGAATACTTTATGAAATGAATGGAGTAACAGAAAATATAGCTAGACGAGCAATTTCAGTAGCAGCGTCCAAAATGCCTATACGAACTCAATTCATTATTTCGGGATAAAGTATAAAAAGAACAACTAACAAAAAGGTTCTTCATTATGAAAAATTTAAAATTTTTTCTTTTTAGACAAAAAATATTTCTTTTTTTTTGTCCTTTGCATTGAAAAAAATTTTAAAATCGTATGATTCAACCTCAGACCCTTTTAAATGTAGCCGATAACAGCGGGGCCCGAGAGTTGATGTGTATTCGAATCATAGGTGCTAGTAATCGTCAATATGCTCATATTGGTGACATTATTATTGCTGTGATCAAAGACGCAGTACCAAATATGCCCCTAGAAAGATCAGAAGTTGTCAGAGCTGTAATTGTACGTACTTGTAAAGAACTGAAACGGGACAACGGTATGATAATACAATATGATGACAATGCTGCAGTTGTTATTGATCAGGAAGGAAATCCAAGAGGAACTCGAATTTTTGGTGCAATCGCCCGCGAATTAAGAAAACTAAATTTTACTAAAATAGTTTCCTTAGCTCCTGAGGTATTATAAAATTATTTTTAGAGTAGGTTATTTGAAAAAGAAAATAGATTAAGAGATAGATTGTATCTCACGCATATACCTTAAATTATTCATAAACAAAAAAGCATGTTGATTATATCAAATAATGAGTTAATAAAATTTTTAGGCATAATGAGTAGAGACACTATTGCTGAGATATTAACCTCGATACGAAATGCTTATATGGATCAAAAAAGAGTGGTTCGAATAACATCGACTAATAGTACCGAAAATCTCGTAAAAATACTTTTACGAGAAGGTTTTATCGAAAATATGAGAAAACAACGCGAAAAGCATAAAATTTTTTTGGTTTTAACGCTGAGACACCAAAGGACTGGAAAAAAGCCCTATAGAAACCTTTTCAATTTAAACCGAATTAGCCGACCGGGTCTACGAATCTATTCTAACTGTCAACGGATTCCTAGAATTTTAGGCGGGATGGGAATTGTAATTCTATCCACTTCTCGAGGTATAATGACCGACCGAGAGGCTAGACTACAAGGAATTGGTGGAGAAATTTTGTGTTCTATATGGTAATCTTTCTCATACACAAAATCTATTCAAAATTTGATTCTTTGAAATTGTAAAAAACTAAATAGAGTCAAAGCTGAAGTAAGTCGTTATGATTCAACCTGGGGGCATATAATTTTTCGACTCCGCAACAAGGATTCGAAAAATTATATGGTTTGAACACCCCTTATCGTGAAATAAGGGAATCAATATGAAAAATTATCAAGAAACTGCTGTCTTCAAAGAAGTAGATTCTGAAGTTGATTCAAATTTAAAATAAGGAATGACAAGTATGAAAATAAGAGCTTCTGTCCGTAAAATATGTGAAAAGTGTCGATTGATCCGTAGGAGGGGACGACTTATAGTAATTTGTTCCAATCCGAAACATAAACAAAGACAGGGATAATCAGACTCGCTAAAGAAACTGATAATAAATAAGGAATCCTTTGTAACATGAAATGGATATATCCATAGATCTCTGACTTATATTTATGAAATGATAAAATATGGCAAAAGCTATACCACGAATCGGTTCACGTAGAAATGGACGTATAGGGTCACGTAGGAATGTGCGTAGAATACCAAAAGGAGTTATCCATGTTCAAGCCAGTTTCAATAATACCATTATCACTATTACAGATGTACGGGGACGGGTGGTTTCTTGGTCCTCTGCCGGTACTTGTGGATTCAAGGGGACAAAAAGAGGGACGCCCTTTGCTGCTCAAACCGCAGCAGGAAATGCTATTCGTACAGTAGTCGATCAAGGTATGCAACGAGCAGAAGTCATGATAAAGGGTCCTGGTCTCGGAAGAGACGCAGCACTGCGAGCTATTCGCAGAAGTGGTATACTATTAACTTTTATACGGGATGTAACCCCTATGCCACATAATGGATGTAGACCCCCCAAAAAAAGACGAATATAGAAATGTACGTTAAAGGACTGTCAAGAAAAACAAGAGAAATAAATGATTCAATGATCAATTAATATTACTATGGTTCGAGAGAAAATAGCAGTATCTACTCGGACACGCCAGTGGAAGTGTGTTGAATCAAGAAAAGACAGTAAACGTCTTTATTATGGGCGCTTTGTTCTGTCTCCGCTTATGAAAGGTCAAGCCGACACAATAGGAATTGCGCTGCGAAGAACTTTGCTTGGAGAAATAGAAGGAACATGTATCACACGCGTAAAATTTGAGAAAGTGTCACATGAATATTCTACCATAGTGGGTATTCAAGAATCAGTCCATGAAATTTTAATGAATTTAAAAGAAATTGTATTAAAAAGTAATTTATATGGAACTTGTGACGCATCTATTTGTGTTAGAGGTCCTGGATATGTAACGGCTAAAGATATTGCCTTACCACCGTATGTAGAAATCATTGATAATACACAACATATAGCTAGTCTGACGGAATCAATCAACTTGTGTATTGGATTAGAAATCGAAAGAAATCGTGGATATCTTATCAAAACGCCACATAACTCTCAAGATGGAAGTTATCCTATAGATGCTATATTCATGCCTGTTCGAAATGCAAATCATAGTATTCATTCTTATGGGAATGGAAATCAAAAACAGGAGATACTTTTTCTCGAAATATGGACAAACGGAAGTTTAACTCCGAAAGAAGCACTTCATGAAGCCTCGCGGAATTTGATTGAGTTATTTATACCCTTTTTACATATGGAAGGAGAAAACTCACATTTAGAGAGCAATCAACCCATGGTTCCTTTATCCCCTTTTACTTTTCATGATAAATTAGCTAAAGTCATAAAAAAGAAAAAAGAAATAGCATTTAAATCGATTTTTATTGACCAATTAGAACTGCCACCC